ATGAAATGAGTTTCTTTATACGGTAGAGTTATTTTTAGTTTTATGCTTATCGGTCTTATTTTATGAATTCCGATGTTAGTGTTAGGAGGCCTAATTATGACCTTTTTGGGTGTTTTATGATTTTTAAAGGATAGTTTTATCCAAAAATCACACTATTTAAAAGGGTTTTTCTTGTTTATTATGAGGGAGGTTCTTATATTTGCTAGTTTATTTGTTACTTGTTTATGGTTTCGTGATATTAAAGATATAAATATTTCTGAGTACAACGAATTACCTTTGTTAGGTTCTTTTTTACTTCTTGGGTCTTCTGTAACTGCTACTTGCTATCACTTACAAATGAATTTAAGAAACATTCAGTTATTGTTAACAATTTTCCTAGGGATTTGTTTTATTATTTTACAAGGGTTTGAGTATGATGAGAGTGTTGTTAATTTATTTAGTAGTGTTTATCATGCTAGTTGTTTTACAACAATTAGTTTACATTTTAGACATGTTTTAATAGGGCTATTCTTACTTATAGGCTTATTAGTTTATACCCCTAAGGTTGTTAAGTTATATTACAGCAACCTTGTTATCTGGTATTGACATTTTGTAGATTATATTTGATTATTAGTATACAGTGTAGTATACATTTTTTAAATAATTAAGTTAAGTTAAATTTAAACTGTTAGGTTGTGGGGCTAAAAATAAATCATGTTTACTTAATACAAATGATTAATATAGTAAAGAATAATGTTTATGATCTTCCCACTAATAGTGGTTTAAACTATTATTGGTGTAGTGGTTTTGTACTTGGCGGTACAATTGCCATACAGGTATTAACAGGTATATTACTTTCTTTATTATATGTGGCAGACCAAAATATTAGATTTGGCTGTGTAATGGGCTTCAGAAATGAAGAGCTTTCTTTATGGTTAGTTCGTTACTTCCATATATGAGGGGCGAGAGGTATATTTTTTGTTATGTTTATACATATGGGTCGTGCTTTATACTATGGTAGATTCAATAAGGGGTTTGTCTGAAGCGTAGGTTTCATATTATATTTGTTAATGATGGTAGAAGCTTTTTTAGGGTATATCTTACCATGACATCAAATGTCTTTTTGAGCTGCCACTGTATTAACTGGTGTGGTTCAAAGAGTTCCTTTTATAGGAGAGCTTGCTTATAATTATATAGTAGGGGGTTTTGGTGTTACTAATGTCACTCTGGTTCGTATGTTTGCTGCTCATGTAATTATAGCTTTTGTTATATTAGGCTTAGTTGGTGTTCATTTATTTTATTTACATAAGCAAGGGTCTAATAACTCATTAAGCTTAAGTAAAGGTTATAGGGATTCAGTTTATTTTCATCACTATTACTCTACTAAGGATTTATTAGCTGTAATAACTTTCATTAGTTTATTATTACTAGTAATGTTATTTTCTCCTGACTTAGCTCTGGACTCAGAGGCCTATTTACGAGCAGATCCTATGACTACTCCAGTTAATATAAAGCCAGAATGGTACTTTTTATTTTATTATGCTATGTTACGTTCAATTAGTTCGAAGATAGGAGGGTTAGTTTTAGTAATCACTTTTTTATTATTACTTTGAGCACCTTTTAGGGTTAATAAGGTTGGGTCTTCTTATAACTTGGTTTATCAAGCAAACTTTTGATGTGTCGTTAGGTTATTATTTGTTCTTAGTTACCTAGGGGCTTGTCACCCAGAATGACCTTATGATTGGATAAGGTTTATTTGTAGCTTTATGGTTATTGTTCTATTAGTTGTTTTAAAGTTCTTGTAATGTTAAGTTTATTTTTTTTTATATTTACTATTTACTGTGTCAATTTAGTAATTAGGGGGTTTGAAATGGTTAAATTAATAATTTTCCTTGAAAGCTTAAAAGTGTTGTTTATATTATGCTCTGGTGTTAATTTAATCATGACAAATCCTTTATTATGAATTTACTTTATAGTTACCGCTACTTTAGGTGTAGTTTTTATCCTCTGCTTATTAAGTCGATTATGATTTTGTGACAAATTTTTCCTTTAAGGTTTCTATTATTAGTATTATTTTTATTAATTAGTATTACTCAAGGAGCTAAAGGTTCATTAATTTTAGGAGACTTTTTTGTTTTAAATAGTTTTGGTTTAGTGTTAAGCGTAATCCCTATATTTAGGCTAGTATCCCTTATAGTATTATTTAAAAAAAACTTGTCTTTACTAAAAAGGATATTAATTGTTATTAGTGGGGTCTCCAGTGTAATTTGTTTTAACTGTAACAGGGTTATACTTTTTTTTATAAAATATGAGTTAAGTATAATATTGTTGCTTTTTAGTTTATTCACAGGTTCTCCTTATTCGGAGCGTAACTTAGCTGGTTGATACTTTTTAGGATACTTAGTGTTTGGCGGAATTCCTCTTTTATTATGCTGTATTTATACTATGATTAACACTAATACATTTATAGGTTTATCCTATAGCTATTCTATTAATCATTTACTTTTTCTAATTTTTATAACTAAGGTCCCTTTATTTCCTTTTCATAGTTGATTACCTATTGTTCATGCTGAAGCTAATAGGTACGTTTCAATAATGTTAAGTGGGTATATAATGAAGCTCGGTTTACTTGGTATAATTCGGTTTTTTACTCTATCAGGAGATAGTCTAAAGTTATATGTTTTTATCTTCTTTGTAGCTAGTTGTTACTTTTTTATAACTTGCTTTTTAGAGTTAGATAAAAAGCGTTGATTGGCTTTTTTGAGTTTAGGGCATATTAGTGTTGGTATGGTAGGTTTATTTAGTATTCCTCAAAGAGAGGATTTTTTACTGGGTAGTTTTAGATTAGGGCATGCTTTATCAGTTATTTTCCTTTTCTTGTTCTTCAACATGCAAGCTAGATCAACTGGGTCACGGAACTGAATAGTTTTAATAAATAAAAATAAAAAAAGAATGATATGTCTTTTAGTCATAGGGGTTCTAAGTTTAATAGCTTTCCCTCCAAGGATCTTATTTATAAATGAGTTGTTTATATTTGTTTCTAACTTTAAAAGACAAACAGTTATAGTAATTTTCTGTTTGTATATATTTTTAAGTGTTTTGGGCCCTATTTGTGTATTAAGGTTATTTTTAAGTCGTCTTAATTATACCAGTAACTTCAATATAGATAATATAATAATTATTATATTACTTTGCAGTATGTTTATTTTTAATTTATATTTTATAATTATATAAAGTTTTCCTTAGCTTAGGTTTAAAGCGTTAATTTGAAGAGTTAAAGTCAGTGTTATTACTAGGAGAAATTATTAATTTTATTTATTACATTATTAATATGTAAGGCTCATGCTATCCAGCATGGCCAAATATGTATATTAGAGGATTATGAGCCAACTGTGTGGCGTGATGGTTCCCCTACTAACGGGAAAAGCACCTTCGGTATAAATTGTGATCCTACTTAGCTTGAGCAAAGTAGGGGTACCGAAACTTGATAATTGTTTATCATTTGTTAAATTGTCGAAATACATATCCAGCCAATTATAATACTACAATTTTTGTTTTTATTTTTTATATAAAACCAGGTGGTATTGAGGCGAAAAGTTTATTAGTCGTGGTTATGAACACAATTCATGCCTTATACGCTAATAACGGCAAGACACACGTGTGTGAATAATATGTGTGTGTATGTCAAAATTTACAGAAATTGCAAAAGGAGTAGAAGACTTCTCCCAGTAAGCTATTATCATTTTGGATAAAGCAAAGAAAGGCTGGTTTGATTCGTATTGTTTAATACGGAAAAAAAAAATAAGCAAAAGTTGTGAAATTTGATGTATATACATATAATATATTGTCTTAATTAGGGGGGGGAGGCTGAAGTAGAAGGAAAAATATAAGGGAAATATTCAAAATAATATAAAATTTATTTGTATAGTTTTATAGGTGTAATTTATGACCTTAAATTACCCAGTTCAAGCAGCTTCATTTTCAATTTTGATAAATTTTGATAATTTTGAGTGTATAGTTTCAGCATTGGAAATTTTCAATAAAAAATTTTGTTATAGTTTTATAGGGACTTTTTGTACATTAAAATGATTTTTAATAGCAGTGTTAATTTTATATTATTTAGTATTAAGAATGTAATAAAAAACAAGACTCTAAGTAGCTTTTTATTGTTCTTAATATTAGGTGAGTTTATTTTATATCGTATCCCAGGTATTTTTGACATTCATTATTTTATAGTTTTTTTATTACTTTTACTTATCCCATATTTTTTAAGCTTATTTGTAAATCGTGTTGTTAGCGATTGAGAAGAGTTCTTTTGTAGTTTTACCCCTGTTGGGGCTCCAATTGCTATTGCTCCTTTTGTTTGTATAGCTGAAGGGATTAGTTATATAGTTCGTCCATTAGTTCTAGTATTACGTCCTTTTCTTAATTTAACTATAGGTGCTTTTGGTGCCCTTAGCTTAGGTGGGTTTATAAGCTGTAGCTTTAATCCTATAATTTTTATATTGTTCTTATTTATTTTTTTCTATGAGATTTTCGTAAGTCTAGTTCATTGATTTATAGTAAGCAATATACTAATTTTTTCTATAGATCATTAAAGCATTAATATGATTTTAAACTTATTTAGTGTTTTAAGTGTCAGTTTAATAAGCTTATGTTTATTTATAAGTTTAACTTGCTCTAATATACTTATTTTATGGGTATTAATAGAGATTTCTGGGTTTTGTTTAATCTATATTTTTTTACTATGTGATGATAACTCTAAAGTCAGCTTTTCCTCGTTTATTTTTTACCTAATAAAAGGTATAAGATCAATTTTAATTGTTTCTGGGGTTTACTTTAATAGTACCTTATTGGTAGAGTTTGGTATTTTTAGTAAGTTTTTTATCTTTCCTTTTAGGATGGCATTATTTTACATTTTTAATAATGTAAACTGAACAATAATATACATAATAGGTTTTATGTTTAAGGTGTTTATTATATGCTTAAGCTTCATTGTTACTAGTTTGTCAAATTGGTCCCTATTAACCTTAACTCTTATCTTATGCGGTTACTTTTTATGTTTTGTTAACTTAAATATTAAGGGTATGTGGTTTGTTATTAACTTAAGTAGAGGAGTTTTACTATTTTCAGGTTGTATTTGTTTAGATAATAGTTTAATTTATTTACTATTATTGGCTTACCTATCACTAAGATTAATAAATGTTTATTTATTTAGACAAATAGATGCTATTTTTAATAGTTACATTATATTTTCAAGAAAAATAACTTTAAGTTATTTATTTTTTATTGTTGGTTTTCCCGTATCCTTAAATATAATTTATAAGATATTAGGTATAATTATTTTGTTAAATTTAAATTATATCCCTTTTGTTCTTTTATGGGGTAGTTACGTTATTATAGAAACAGGGTTTTTATTTTTTTATTTTAGTAACCTAATTAGTAATATTAAGAGTTTATACTAATTTTTTTGGTATAGTTCTTTAGAATATATGTGTTACAAACATAAGGGTTTATTAATATAAATACCAAAAAACAAGGTAGTTTAAGTATAGAACAATAATTTTGCGTATTTTAGGTAAGTGTTCACACTTCTTTGTTTATATAGTGTTAGTTAACTTATAATATATACTTGTCGTGTATAGGTTGCTTTTTTAAAGCACACTATTATGCTTTATTTAATAAGGGAACTATTAAGGTTTATTCTTATAATGATTTTTGTAGCTTTTTTTATTTTAGCTGAGCGTAAGGTCCTAGGTTACATTCAACTACGTAAGGGGCCTAACAAGACAGGATTAATAGGTTTATTTCAGAGTTTTGCCGACTTAGGAAAGTTAATTTTAAAGAGTAAGACTTACTCTTTTCAATATCGTTCCTTATTTTCATTGTTTGGTGTTTATTTATTAGTAGCTGTTAGTTTGTTTTATTGTAATATATATGCTCTTTATAGCTTGGAGTATAAAAATCCTTATTTATTACTATTCTTCTTTTTATTAACTTCTTTATCTAGCTATTCTATTTTAAGGGTCGGTTGGGGAAGTAATAATAAGTATTCCCTGTATGGTAGCTTACGAAGGTCTTTTGGTGCTGTTAGCTACGAAATGTCTTTCATGTGTTTTTTACTTATTTTAGGTTGTATCCTAGGGTTTTATAGTTTATATGATCCTTATTTTAATAAGCTTATTTACAGTAATATTTTACTTTTATGGCCTATATACCTGTTATTTTTACTTTGTTCTTTATGTGAAACAAACCGTATACCTTTTGACTTTGCTGAATCAGAAAGGGACTTAGTTTCTGGGTTTAATACTGAGTTTTGTAATACGCATTTTGTTTGTTTATTTGCTTGCGAGTATTTAATAGTGTTCATAATGGGATGGTTTTCTAGTATATATTTTTTTAATGGGCTTATGTACTACATTATGTTAATGTTTACCGTATTTTTCTTTTTATGGTCTCGTGGGACTCTTCCTCGTTTATATTATAATGTTTTTATAGAGTTTTTTTGGGTTTATTTATTAGTCTTTTTAAGCTGGTTTATATTAGTAATCCTTTAAAGGAATTATAGTTTAATCAAATCGTAAAGCTGTTAACTTTGAGATGCTAATTTATTAGCTTATTCCTTTTAAGGTAGTTTAAATTAAAAATATTATCTTTGGGAGGTAAAGAACTCTTAGGAGTCTTACTGATAGGGCTGCTTAGCAGGTTGCTTTGATATAGCAAATCGTAAAATTATATTTTCGTCAGTAAAAGAGTATAGCTATATTTAAGTAACAGACTCTTACTCTGTAGAAGGTTATTTAACCTACTCTTATATATGTTTTACTTAGTAAGTTTAATGGTTTTTGTTTTATTATTACTATTAGTTCATATTTATCATATGTATCTATGAAAAGGTACCTCTACCAGAGTAGATAATGTATGGGTAAGCTCATTTGAGTGTGGTTTTTTAAATTTTAGAAGGGCTTATAGTAGTTTTACTTATGGTTTTATCTTTTTCTTAGTCGTTTTTGTTTTATTTGATCTTGAAGTTTCAATGTTAGCAAATTTCTGCTTTAATTTAAGTAGTATTGATAATTTTTTATTTTACTACCTTTTTATTTTGGTTCTGTGCTTAGGCTTCACTTTTGAGCTATTGTCTGGTAGATTAAAGTGGGTAGTGTAGGGAAAGTATTATAAGCTTACTGCTAATAAGCTTAAGAAATTTATTAATTTCATTTTCCTTTAAGGGATTTACGTTAACTAAGACGATTTGTTTTCAAAACAAAAAGTGCTATTCTAAGCATTCTCTGTATAATGAATTATTTATTATCTTGATTATTTACTTTAGATCACAAGCGTATTGGTATAATTTATAGTGTTATGGGGCTATGAGCAGGTTTTGTTGGATTAGGCTTAAGTCTACTAATTCGTATTCAATTATCTGATCCTTACTTTAAAATTATACCTTTCGAAGTGTATAACTATGTTATAACAAGTCATGGTATTATAATGATCTTTTTCTTTTTAATGCCTGTGTTAATCGGAGGCTTCGGTAAAATTTTACTTCCTATTTTACTTAATTTAAATGATTTAAATCTACCTCGTTTAAATGCTCTTAGTGCTTGGTTATTAATGCCTTCTATGGTGTTAGTGTTTGCTAGTATATGATTTGGTAGGGGGACAGGTTGAACTTTTTATCCTCCTCTTTCTAATGTTACTTTTAGTTCTAGTGTTGGCACTGATTTTTTAATGTTTTCTTTACATTTATCTGGTATTTCAAGTATTTTTAGTTCTCTTAATTTTATTTGTACTATTATAAGTGCTTGAGGTGTTTCTGTTAATGTTAAGGATACACCAATAGTTATCTGGGCTTATCTATTTACATCTATTTTATTAATATTATCTCTTCCTGTGCTTGCTGCAGGAATAACAATGTTACTTTTTGATCGTAATTTTAATTCTTCTTTTTTTGATCCTGTAGGTGGTGGGGATCCTGTGTTGTTTCAACATTTATTTTGGTTTTTTGGTCATCCAGAGGTTTATGTATTAATTTTACCTGCTTTTGGTATGATTAGTCATATTTGTATTACTTTAAGGAATGGAGAACAACCTTTTGGTTACTATGGAATGGTCTTTGCTATGTTTTCAATTGTTTGCTTAGGTAGTGTAGTTTGAGCTCATCATATGTTTTCTATTGGTATGGACGTTAAAACATCTGTGTTTTTTAGTTCTGTTACCATGATTATTGCTGTTCCCACAGGAATAAAGATCTTTACTTGATTATATATGTTGTCTAGTAGGTCTAATAAGTTTAATAATCCAATTGTTTGATGGGTTTATGGTTTCATTATACTTTTTACTATAGGAGGTGTAACTGGGATTGTTTTATCTTCTTCTGTATTGGATGTTATGCTGCATGATACTTGGTTTGTGGTTGCTCACTTCCATTATGTTTTCTCTTTAGGATCTTATAGTGGTGTGGTTTTATCCACGATTTGGTGATGGCCTTTACTAACTGGATTAAGCTTAAGTGATGTGCTTCTTAAGGCTCATTTTATCTTATCTATGTTAGGGTTCAATTTATGTTTTTTTCCAATCCATTACTTTGGATTATGTGGATTACCACGGCGTGTATGTTTATATGATGATTCTTTTTATTGAATTAATATAATTAGTAGTTTAGGTAGTTTAATTTCTGGTTTTACTGCTTTTATCTTTTTTTATATCTTATGAGAAAGATTTAATAGTCGTCGTATCGTTTTAGGGCTATGAAAAGAAAGAAGCAGTGTTGTAAATGGTTTAAATGGTAGCTTAAAGTACCATGTAGAGTTTACATCTATATTTCGTACATTTGTTTTATAAATAATTAAAAGGGCTTTTTTAGTTTAATTAAAATATGGTTTTTGTAATACCAAGTTATTATTTATTAATATTAAGCTTTAATTATAAACTTATTTAAGTTTGATTGTACCTTTTGCATCATGATTAAATGATTATTTATCTAGTTTATAGTACATTCGAAATTATGTGATCTTATTATAGTTATTTTTATTTGGGTAATATAAAACTAAATTGTAGTAAGAAGTGATAAGTTATACGTACATAATTATATCTAATTAGAGGTTACTTTACTAAATATATTTTATTATATATTTAGGGGTTATTTGTTTAATTAATATTTATTAATTTTGGATTAATATTACCCTTTATCTTGTTATAAAGTCTTTTATAGATAAATAGCAATTTCTTAGTACCTCTCTCATATAACTACTTTAGTAGATTGTGTTATAAATAAGTATATAAATAATAGTAATTTTTCTCGTAATAATCCGAACTGTTTATTAAAAACATTTCCTATTATAAAGTTTTATAGGTAACCCCTGCTCATCGTTATAAGTTTTATAACAAGAATCCGCATTATTTTGACTGTGCTAAGGTAGCATAATTAATTGCCTTCTAAATAGAGGATTGTCTGAATGGGGATAATTGGGTTTAATTTAAGATTACTATTTTTAGAAATTAGTTTGTAGTTGCAGAACACTACTTTATTTTATAAGACGGAAAGACCCTAAGAGCTTAGTTTCTTTTATTTTGGGCAAAGCTATTATATTAATTAGTTTATAATCCTATTAGGGAAAAAATAAAGTTACCTTAGGGATAACAGGGTTAGATGTATTTAGAGTTCTTATCAATATACATAAATGCCACCTCGATGTTGACTTAAATTTACTTTATTGTGTAGAAGCTTTAATAGTAAGCCTGTTCGGCTTTTAAAATTTTTCATGAGTTGAGTTAAGACCGGTGTAAGCCAGGTCGGTTCTTATCTATAACTGGTCTACTATAGTACGAAAGGATTTAGTAGTAAATATTTTATTATAATTTATAATTTACAGTAGGTAATTTACATTTATTTGCAAAAATAAATATGGTCTTTACTGTTTGACCTACCTACTTTATTGGTTTAATTCAGCCATAGAAATACAAGAAAGGATCCACATATATATGTTATATTTTAGCTAAAAGCAAAGTATTTGCTTTTTATTTAGTGGTTAGGTTTTATTATTTTGTCAAACAAAGTTAAGTCCTTTATCTAATTTACCAGGAAAAGTCACAGTGCCAGCATCCGCGGTTATTCTGTTTAGTATTATTTCAAAATATAAACATTACTTTGGTCAAATTACTATATAAGTAGAATTTTAATAGTAATTATACTAATCAAGGTATAGATATAAATTAAGTTAACAAGAATGAGATTAGATACCTCAGTATTACTTATATAATAACTTTTAGTTAAACTAAAGAAATTTGGCAGTCTTTTATTCTCTACTGGGGGTTGTGTGTGTTAAAGGATGATCCACCAGACAACTTACCTTTTATTAATGTAGGTGTACGTCTGATTGAATATTAATATAAAGATATATTAGTGTAATAATTATTTTATTTAAGTCAAGTCTATGTGCCACTATATAAAGGTTCACATGCTACACATTTACAAGTTTTCTTTTATTAATAAAGAAATATTTAGGACTAGTGAGTATTCAAATTATATTGTATATAGTTTTGTATAAAAGAGTTTAATAGAGGTACATACCGCCCGTCAATCTCGGTTCTCACTGAGATAAGTCGTAACATGGCAGCCTATGGGGAACCAGAGGCTTGTAAAATGTCATTAAGTTTAATTTACTATGATATAGCTACTTATGCTATTTTATTATGTACTTTTTTATGTATATTAGTAATTTATTACTTATTAGAGTTATCTTTTCTTTACAACAGAAATTTAATGTTAAGTAATGAATGAAACTTATTAGAGCTTATATGAACTGTAATTCCTACTATATTAGTTAGTGTTTTATGTGTCTTAAACCTTAGGTTTATTTACTTTGATTCTGAGTTAGAGGCTGAAGAGTTAGTTAAGGTTATAGGTCGTCAATGGTACTGAAGCTATGATGATTCTTTTAAAGGAGGGTATGACTCAATATATAGCTCCGTTTTAACTTATAATGTAGATAACCCTATGGTTCTACACTTTAATAAGACAACCCGTATTCTTGTAAGAGCTACAGATGTTATCCATTCTTTTTCTGTTCCAGATCTTGGGCTTAAGATGGATGGTATTCCTGGCCGTATTAACCATTTAACATATTTTCCAGATCGAATTGGTGTTTTTGTCGGTTATTGTAGAGAATTGTGTGGTGTAGGGCATTTTTTTATGCCTATTTGTATCGAAGTAGTCAAGAAATAAATAGAAAACTTAAAAAAAAAAAGTTTTTTTTTATTCATATAGTTAAAGCCTAAAAATTTTAAAATTTTGTAAAAAAAATAAATTTTGAAAGGTAGTTACCTTACAAACAGAAATTATATTGATGTAAATTATTATGCATATAAACTTTTCGTGTTTAATGAAGCGCTAAATCGCTATATAATAGTAATGAGATTAAACAGAATTCTTTTTGTATTTTTAGTTTTAGTTTCTTGTAGTTATAAAATATTTGTGGCTGGTGGCTCTTATTGTTTATTTTTGGTAATCTTAAGGGTTATTAGCAGGGCTATATTGTATATAAAAAGACTATCTTTTTGATACTGTATTATAATGTTATTAATATATGTAGGCGGTGTCTATATTTTATTGCTGTTTGTTTCAATATATTCTTATAATAGGTTTAGTTATAGTAACTTTATTTCTAGGATTATATATTTATTCTTTTTCTTGAGTAGTATATTATTAAGGGATAGGGAATGAGCTACAGAAAGATGATTTAATATAATTAACTTTAGTATTGTGAGAGATGAAAGTAACATGCTTATAACTAAGAATAACTGAGTGTCTTTTCTTTTTATACTATTTGTAATTGTTTTAAGTTTAATAATTTTTTCTTTTATTTTTAGACAAAATAGTAGGTATGTGCGATAGTAAATAGGACTAGCTTAGCATAATTATAGTGCGTTGAATTGTAGCTTCTGAGGTAATATTAAATTATTAGCTAGAACCTTAAAGATGTTAGAAGTTTAATAAGTTTGTTTTAGGAACAAAAAATGGGATTATTCCCTCTTTAAGTTTCATTTATAGGGTGATGTATATGGCATTATATCTTTTGGTGATATATGAGGTAGTTAACCCCCTATAATAAAAAGGTAAGTTAAATTATAAAACTGTTTGATTCATGATCAAAAAATACACTATGTGTCCTTTTTAATTTATTATTATATCCTATTTATAATTTAAATAGAGTTAATATGTAAGGCTTATGCTATCCAGCATGGCCAAATATGTATATTAGAGGATTATGAGCCAACTGTGTGGCGTGATGGTTCCCCTACTAACGGGAAAAGCACCTTCGGTATAAATTGTGATCCTACTTAGCTTGAGCAAAGTAGGGGTACCGAAACTTGATAATTGTTTATCATTTGTTAAATTGTCGAAATACATATCCAGCCAATTATAATACTACAATTTTTGTTTTTATTTTTTATATAAAACCAGGTGGTATTGAGGCGAAAAGTTTATTAGTCGTGGTTATGAACACAATTCATGCCTTATACGCTAATAACGGCAAGACACACGTGTGTGAATAATATGTGTGTGTATGTCAAAATTTACAGAAATTGCAAAAGGAGTAGAAGACTTTTCCCCGTAAGCTATTATCATTTTGGATAAAGCAAAGAAAGGCTGGTTTGATTTGTATTGTTTAATACGGAAAAAAAAAATAAGCAAAAGTTGTGAAATTTGATGTATATACATATAATATATTGTCTTAATTAGGGGGGTGAGGCTGAAGTAGAAGGAAAAATATAAGGGAAATATTCAAAATAATATAAAATTTATTTGTATAGTTTTATAGGTGTAATTTATGACCTTAAATTACCCAGTTCAAGCAGCTTCATTTTCAATTTTGATAATTTTGATAATTTTGAGTGTATAGTTTCAGCTTTAGTAAAAATTGGTTTTTTTCTTTATATTATTTTAGCTTTACTTTAAATGTTAGAATATAACTTAGTTTGAAGCTAGGTTGACTAAATAAAATTTAGCTAACATTATACTAGTGTCAGAGATTTATGAGTCGATTTTAAGCGTCGAATACGAAAGCTTGTCTTTCCTAGTATTACTTTGGCCAATGTCTTGTAGTCAAGGATAATGTTTCGGCCATTATTTATGTAGTTATGATCTACCTTTGGTTATGGTTTTAGTCTTAGTGCAGTTTACTGTGGTTACATTACTTATTTTATTTATAAGTGTTTGTTCTTTAGACATAAGGGTTTCTTGGGTTATAAGTAGTTTAGACTATTTGTCAAGTATTACCAGTATTTTTGCTTTAGATTTATTATCTGTTAGTTGCTTAAGAATGCTACTTATATGTTTTATCATAGCAGGTGTGTTTTATTGACATTATTTTTCTTGACATAGTGATTATTTAATAATTAACATTCAAGTTTTTGTTTTTAGAATGGTGTTTTTAATACTAACTGGATCCAGCATAAATAGGTTTGTTGGTTGAGAGATATTAGGTATATCTAGGTTTTTTCTTATATTATACTACGGTATTTACTGTTCCTCCCGAGCAGCTATGGTAACTCTTATATCTTCTCGTTTAGGGGATGTTGGTTTTTTTATCTTCATTGCTTGTTGTTTAAGTGGTTGTTTCATAAACTTGAGGGTTTTATGTAGACTATTCATTATGTTTTTACTAATAAGAAAGAGAGCCGTTTTTCCTCTTACCAGTTGGCTATTGGAGGCCATGCGTGCTCCAACCCCAGTAAGAAGCTTAGTTCATTCTTCTACTTTAGTTGCTGCAGGTGTTGTTTTAATATGCCGTTATGAGGAATTATTAATAAATGGGCCTTATAGGTACATCTTTTATGTACTTTGTGTCCTTACAACACTACTAAGTGCTACATGTGCTTTTTTTTATTCTGATACAAAGAAGATTATAGCTTTATCTACTTGTAATAAAATTAGCTGGTGTTATATATACCTATACTCTAGTATGTGGGAATTATGTATCATTCAGCTTGTGTGCCATGGTGTTTTCAAGTGTATCTTATTTTGTCTTATTGGTGACTTTTTAGTTAAATCTAATAATAGTCAAAAAAAGAGTATGCATTACTACTTCGGTTCTAACGCTTATTCTTTTATAGTTACAGTTGTATGTTTATTTATTAGTGGAGCACCTTTTTTAGGTGTTTACTTTAGAAAGCACTTATTTGTTAGTTATCTATCTAATTCAAATAGCCTTTTTGGGTGTTTAGTAGTTATGTTAGCTTTAAGTCTATCTTTTCTGTATACTTTACGTTTATTAAATATACTAAACTTAGAATTAAACTCTAGTACAAAAGGGTTTAAAAAAGTTTTTTTATTAAGTGTAATTATTCTTCCTTATTATATTTTTTTAAAAAGCCTGATAAGTAATAGTATTCTTGAGGATAATCTCCCTAGTATGTTTACAAACATAGTTATTAATAGTTTAATAATTTTGATGAGGGGAGTAGGGTATTTCTGGTGTTTTAGCATAAAGGATAGTTGAATGAGAGGGTTGTATGGTCAAGATTATTTAATATTGGACAGAATCTATATATTAGGTTTAACAACTTCTTTAAGCTATAACTTAAGAATCTTTCGATGAGAAAAATATATTATAAGCTATTTATCAGCATGTCGATTATCTTCTAAAGTTAGTATAAGGTTTTTATTAATCATAAGTTTAATGTTTTATATGTTAATTTTGCTTTAGACTACATTTAAACAGTGTTATTATAATTAATATACTATCTTTCCAAGTTAGAGATCCTTAAATACATAGGACACTGTAAAT